ATTCATTTAGAGTTACTTAATAGCCTATTTCTTATACTATATCTCTCTCCCGTGAAATTCTCGAGCCGAAAGATGGATGCATATGCTGTGTTTCATTTTGCTAAATGATATCAATTAAATGCTGTATCAATTCTATAAATTGGATATAGCAATAAATAAATCAGCAAAATTCTTTTATTTTAGATAGAAGAAATGTTTCTTCTATCTAAAATAAAAGAATGTACCCTTCTATCCAAATCCAATTTGCATCGATAAAATAAATCCAAATTATAGATTCCAGCAGTAGATGAATAATTGCAAATTTTTGTGTGTACGAGATTCGAATAACTTCAAAATAACTGACATAATTTTTTATTTTTCCTGATCAGAAAAATACATGAAAAAGAAAGGAGGTAGAAAAATTTTTTGATTTATGGTTAAAGAAGAAAAACAAGAAAACAGGGGTTCTGTTGAATTTCAAGTATTCAGTTTCACCAATAAGATACGGAGACTTGCTTCACATTTGGAATTACACAAAAAAGATTTTTCATCGGAAAGAGGTCTACGAAGACTTTTGGGAAAACGTCAACGTTTGTTGGCTTATTTGGCAAAGAAAAATAGAGTACGTTATAAGAAATTAATAAGTCAGTTGGATATTCGGGAGAAGTAATTTAATCGTTCGAATTTTTTTCTTATTTTATTAGTAGTCTTATAGTAGTCTTAGATTTTGCATTTTGATGAGCCTCGTTTTGAGGAATTCATGGAATAATGAATTAAGGAAGAAAAAAGAATATGAGTCTACCGTCTACAAGAAAAGATCTAATGATAGTCAATATGGGCCCTCAACACCCATCAATGCATGGTGTTCTTCGACTGATCGTTACTCTCGATGGTGAAGATGTTGTTGATTGTGAACCCATATTAGGCTATTTACACAGAGGAATGGAAAAAATCGCAGAAAACAGAACTATTATACAATACTTGCCTTATGTAACACGATGGGATTATTTAGCTACTATGTTTACAGAAGCAATAACCGTAAATGCACCAGAATTCTTAGAGAATATTCAAATACCTCAAAGAGCCAGCTATATTCGGGTAATTATGTTAGAATTGAGCCGTATAGCTTCTCACTTGTTATGGCTTGGCCCTTTTATGGCGGATCTCGGCGCACAGACCCCTTTTTTCTACATTTTTAGAGAGAGAGAATTGATATATGATCTATTTGAAGCTGCTACAGGTATGCGAATGATGCATAATTACTTTCGCATTGGAGGAGTAGCTGCCGATCTACCTTATGGATGGATGGATAAATGTTTAGATTTCTGTGATTATTTTTTACGAGGAGTTGTTGAATATCAACAACTTATTACACAGAATCCTATTTTTTTAGAACGAGTTGAAGGAGTAGGTTTTATTAGTGGAGAAGAAGCTGTAAATTGGGGCTTATCGGGACCAATGTTACGAGCTTCTGGAATACAATGGGATCTTCGTAAAATTGATCCTTATGAGTCTTACAATCAATTCGATTGGAAAGTCCAATGGCAAAAAGAAGGAGATTCGTTAGCTCGCTATTTAGTACGAATTGGTGAAATGAAAGAATCCATCAAAATTATTCAACAGGCTATAGAAAAAATTCCTGGAGGTCCTTATGAGAATTTAGAAGCCCGACGCTTTAAGAAAGCAAAGAATTCGGAATGGAATGATTTTGAATATAGATTTCTTGGTAAAAAACCTTCCCCTAATTTTGAATTATCAAAGCAAGAGCTTTATGTAAGAGTAGAAGCCCCAAAAGGCGAATTAGGAATTTATCTGGTAGGAGATGACAGTCTTTTCCCCTGGAGATGGAAAATTCGTCCACCCGGTTTTATTAATTTACAAATTCTTCCTCAGCTAGTTAAAAAAATGAAATTGGCTGATATCATGACGATATTAGGTAGTATAGATATCATTATGGGGGAAGTTGATCGTTGAAATGATAATAGATAGGGTAGAGGTAGAAACTATCAATTCTTTTTCGAAATCGGAATTATTAAAAGAAGTCTATGGACTGATATGGATTCTACCTATTTTGACCCTCCTACTAGGAATCACAATAGAAGTACTTGTAATTGTGTGGTTAGAAAGAGAAATATCCGCATCGATACAACAACGTATTGGTCCTGAATATGCCGGCCCCTTAGGACTGCTTCAAGCTATAGCAGATGGAACTAAGCTAATTTTTAAAGAGGATATCCTCCCATCCCGAGGAGAGATTCCTTTATTTAGCATTGGACCCTCTATAGCAGTCATATCCGTTTTATTAAGTTTTTTAGTTATCCCTTTTGGATATCATTTTGTTTTAGCTGATCTTAGTATTGGTGTTTTTTTATGGATTGCCATTTCAAGTATTGCTCCTATTGGTCTTCTTATGGCAGGATATAGCTCAAATAATAAATATTCTTTTTCAGGTGGTTTACGAGCAGCTGCTCAATCTATTAGTTATGAAATACCATTAACTTTTTGTGTGCTAGCAATATCTCTACGTGTGATTCGTTAAAAAAGGAGCTTTTCCTCTAAAATCCATTGAATACTTAATCTTCTTTTTCTTATTCTGTATTCGGATCGGTAAGTTAAACTAGATAGCTATATGAGTGAAACAAAACAGCTTATTAATTTGTAGTAAAAATAAAAAATCTCATTTCCTACGTACAAGAAAAAGTTGAAGTAAACATAAGCAATGTAAACTCTTTACCCCAAGATTGAGATTGTTTCATTAGTCATCATATCTTGAAGCGGGCAAGAATAAAGGATTCGCGATATGGAATTTCATTACTAGAATATTTTGAGTTATTACTAGAACTTATAACCATATAAAAGAATCCATAAAAATTTAGTGAGGGATTAGGAACACTAAAGTACATGAAGGATTAGTAATGAGAGAATCTAAATCATTAGACATTTTCCTCATAAAAGGAATCATAATAAGGACTTGAAATTGGTGGAAATGATCAAGTAGTACTTTCTTCCGATTCCGATCCAGAGTATATTCCCATTCACTTGTTAAGGAAATAGCTATCAAGAACGAATTAACCCTTTATTTCTTTTTTCTTTTTAAGTATCCCCTTCCCCGGGAAAGAAGAATAGGACAAAAGATATGGAATGCAATACAAAAAAAGATCTTTATTTATTCTTTCTTTTATCTATATTCATACAGAATTGAATTCGTCATGAACTAATATCCAATTCTTTTCATTTATTAATTGCTATAACGAGTGTTTTATTCCAATAATAAGTTATTACTGAACAAGAAAAAACTGTCATTTTATTATATAAAGGATAAGATCAATTCGGAAGCGCTTTTTTATTAGTTTAGCAGACGGAATTGCTTTGGTCTAATTCAGGACTTTCCAATCAATTTTATCTTACCTACGCGGGGGGATAAGATTGAAAAGAAATAATCCCTTTTTCTGATCATAGAGGAGCCGTATGAAGCTAAGGTTTCATGTACGGTTTTGGAATAGCGGTGGGAACTGTGATGTTATCATCGACTATGATTATCTAACAGTTCAAGTACGGTTGATATAGTTGAAGCACAGTCAAAATATGGTTTTTTTGGATGGAATCTTTGGCGTCAGCCTATAGGTTTTCTAGTTTTTCTAATTTCTTCTTTGGCAGAATGCGAAAGATTACCCTTTGATTTACCAGAAGCAGAGGAAGAATTAGTAGCGGGTTATCAAACCGAATATTCCGGTATTAAATATGGTTTATTTTATCTTGCTTCTTACCTAAATTTATTAGTTTCCTCTTTATTTGTAACTGTTCTCTACTTAGGCGGGTGGAATTTTTCTATTCCCTATATATCCTTTTTTGGATTTTCCCAAATGAATAAAATTGTGGGAATTTTGGAAATTATAATGGGTATCCTTATTACATTAACTAAAGCTTTTTTATTTCTCTTCATTTCTATCACAATAAGATGGACTTTACCCCGGATGAGAATGGATCAGTTATTAAATCTTGGATGGAAATTTCTTTTACCTATTTCTCTGGGCAATCTCTTATTAACAACTTCTTCCCAACTAGTTTCACTATAAATAAGATAATACAATAACAGTAAGAATATCTTCAACATAAAAGTTCTCTCAAACAAGAGAAAGAAACATACCTTTTTCATAGATATTTAGAATATGTTCCCTATGATAACTGGGTTCATTAGTTATGGTCAACAAACAATACGTGCCGCAAGATACATTGGTCAAGGTTTCATAATTACCTTATCCCACACAAATCGTTTACCTGTAACGATTCACTACCCTTATGAAAAATCAATTACATCAGAGCGTTTCCGCGGGCGAATACACTTTGAATTTGATAAATGTATTGCTTGTGAAGTATGTGTTCGTGTATGCCCAATAGATCTACCCCTTGTGGATTGGAGATTTGAAAAGGATATTAAAAAGAAACAATTGCTTAATTATAGTATTGATTTTGGAGTTTGTATATTTTGTGGTAACTGTGTTGAATATTGTCCGACAAACTGTTTATCAATGACTGAAGAATATGAACTTTCTACTTATGATCGTCATGAATTAAATTACAATCAAATTGCTTTGAGTCGTTTACCAGTCTCTATAATGGGAGATTACACAATTCAAACAATTAGGAATTCGCCTCAAAGTAAAATAGACGAAGAAAAATCTTGGAATTCAAGAACGATTACTGATTACTAGGGACTAGGATTTTTTTGTTAAAAAAATCCAATAGTTTTTTACTAACTATAAAAAAAATGAATAACTACTGCTTATTATGAATTATTCGTGATTTAAAATGAGAGTAGATTTCTCCTGATGTGATCTCTAACTATACAATACAATTTTTATATAACTATCTTAATCCCTTTTTCTTTTCTTGAATCTTTTAGTTTTAGTCAGTTCATGAAAAATTTTATACTATTAATTTCTTCTTATCCATAATGGATTTACCTGGACCAATACATGAGATTCTTGTGCTATTTGGGGGATTTGTTCTTCTACTAGGGGGTCTAGGAGTAGTATTACTTACCAACCCAATTTATTCTGCCTTTTCGCTGGGATTAGTTCTTGTTTGTATATCCTTATTCTATTTTTTATTGAATTCCTACTTTGTAGCTGTCGCACAACTTCTTATTTATGTGGGAGCCATAAATGTTTTGATCATATTTGCTGTAATGTTTGTAAATGGCTCAGAGTGGTCTAAAGATAAGAATTATTGGACTATTGGAGATGGGTTTACTTCACTCGTTTCTATAACTATTCCTTTTTCACTAATGACTACTATTCCAGATACGTCATGGTATGGAATTCTTTGGACTACAAGATCAAACCAAATAGTAGAACAGGGTCTCATAAATAACGTTCAACAAATTGGGATTCATTTAGCAACCGATTTTTATCTTCCGTTTGAACTCATTTCCCTAATTCTTCTAGTTTCTTTAATAGGTGCAATTACTATGGCTAGACAATAATAAATTCTTAGAATTTCAAATCTAAAAACTAAAGAATAAAACAATTTTGATTTAGTAAAATCCATCTACTGTCAACACAACAAATACTTTCTTTTCTCTTTTGTTGCGTAATTGTTCTATTCTAATTAATTGAATCGGTTCAATTCTTGTCCTCATATTGAAATGAATCGAGATTGATAAGGAGTTAGTTAATGATGTTTGAGCATGTACTTTTTTTGAGTGTCTATTTATTTTCGATTGGTATCTATGGATTGATTACAAGCCGAAACATGGTTAGAGCTCTAATATGTCTTGAACTTATACTGAATTCAATTAATCTTAATCTCGTAACATTTTCTGCTCTATTTGACAGTCGCCAATTAAAAGGAGACATTTTCGCAATTTTTGTTATAGCCCTTGCGGCGGCTGAAGCAGCTATTGGACTATCCATTCTTTCTGCCATCCATCGTAACAGGAAATCAACGCGTATCAATCAATCTAATTTTTTGAATAATTAGACATAGAATTCTCTAAACAAAGGCGCATATATAATAATATGGAACATTAAGAAAATTCGAGTCTTCTTTTCTTATTTTTATTTGAGAATACCCATGTTTGAAGTAGGTTATTTCAGAGTATTCTTTTTTACTTATTGAATTTTGCAATATAAATTATTGCAATTCATTGATATTGCAATATTCAAATTGCAATAATTTATATTGCAAAGATAATAGCTAATTTATTGGCTAATTCGAATTAGTATGTAGAATTCGTATAGTTATGACTGTTGAAGCCTTTAATTCAAGTCTCTTGGCTCTTTTCACGCTTTCTCACAAACAGATTAAGAAATATATTGCATTATTTATTAAAGTTTGGCTAAACCATTGCTTCGTCTGGTGTCTACAATACATATAAACTTATAGAGTACTAATTTCATTTTTACCAGATCGAAAATTGTTATGTTGAAAAGGAAAATTTCTAGATCCAATGTCACATTCTGTAAAAATTTATGATACATGTATAGGATGCACTCAATGTGTACGAGCTTGTCCAACAGATGTATTAGAAATGATACCTTGGGATGGATGTAAAGCCAAGCAAATTGCCTCTGCACCAAGAACCGAAGATTGTGTGGGTTGTAAGAGATGCGAATCCGCCTGCCCAACAGATTTTTTAAGTGTCCGCGTTTATTTAGGGCCTGAAACAACCCGCAGCATGGCTCTATCTTATTGATACGTTACAAAAAACTCCACTTGAATCGTCTGATTCCTCTTTACCGAAGAAGCCTGTGCTCAAAATAATCGAGCATGGGCTTTTCTGGTCAAAACGTATCTTGTCTTTATTACTTTATCATGAGTTATTTTCCTTGGTTAACAATACTTGTTGTTTTTCCGATATTTGCAGGTTCATTAATTTTCTTTTTACCCCATAAAGGAAACAAAATCGTTAGGTGGTATACTATATCTATTTGTTTATTAGAATTCCTTCTAATGACTTATGCATTCTGTTATCATTTCCAATTAGAGGATCCCTTAATGCAATTAAGGGAGGATTCTAAATGGATAGATGTTTTTGATTTCCACTGGAGATTGGGAATCGATGGACTTTCAGTAGGATCTATTTTATTGACAGGATTTATCACTACTTTAGCTACTTTAGCGGCTTGGCCAATTACCCGGAATTCGCGATTATTCTATTTCCTGATGCTAGCAATGTATAGCGGTCAAATAGGATTATTTTCTTCACGAGACCTTTTACTTTTTTTTATCATGTGGGAGTTAGAATTAATTCCTGTTTACTTACTTTTATCCATGTGGGGGGGGAAAAGGCGTCTATATTCAGCTACCAAGTTTATTTTATATACTGCAGGCGGTTCCATTTTTTTCTTAATCGGAGTTCTGGGTATGGGCTTATATGGTTCCAACGAACCAACATTAGACTTGGAACGATTGATTAATCAATCATACCCTGCAACATTGGAAATACTACTTTATTTTGGCTTCCTTATTGCTTATGCTGTCAAATTGCCGATTATACCTTTACATACGTGGTTACCAGATACCCATGGGGAAGCACATTACAGTACATGTATGCTTTTAGCGGGAATCCTATTAAAGATGGGAGCATATGGATTGATTCGGATCAATATGGAATTGTTACCTCATGCTCATTATCTATTTTCCCCCTGGTTGGTAATAATAGGAGCGGTGCAAATAATCTATGCAGCTTCAACTTCTCTTGGTCAACGAAATTTCAAAAAAAGAATAGCCTACTCCTCCGTATCTCACATGGGTTTCATAATTATAGGAATTGGTTCCATAACCAACATTGGACTAAATGGAGCTATTTTACAAATATTATCCCATGGATTTATTGGTGCTACACTATTTTTCTTGGCAGGAACGGCTTGTGATAGAATGCGTCTTGTTTATCTCGAAGAACTAGGAGGGATATCTATACCAATGCCAAAAATGTTTACTATGTTTAGTAGCTTTTCAATGGCTTCTCTTGCCTTACCAGGAATGAGCGGTTTTGTTGCAGAATTAGTAGTCTTTTTTGGACTAATTACTAGTCCAAAATTTATGTTAATGCCAAAAATGCTAATTACTTTTGTAATGGGAATTGGAATGATATTAACTCCTATTTATTTATTATCTATGTTACGCCAGATGTTCTATGGATACAAGTTATTTCATGTTCCAAACGCAAATTTTGTGGATTCTGGACCACGAGAACTCTTTCTTTTAATCTGTATCTTTTTACCAGTAATAGGAATTGGTATTTATCCAGATTTTGTTCTCTCGCTATCCGTTGACAGGGTAGAGGCTCTCTTATCCAATTATTATCCTAAATAGGGTTTTCTTTTTTTAACTAGTCCGCTCTATATTTCATAATGGAAAAACTGAAAAATTCCGAAAAAAGTTAAAAAGTCTAATTAGATCTATTTTTTATTTTTGAGAACCCCTTTGAAAAGACCTTCAAAGGGGTTCTCAAATCAAACAAAAATGGGAAAAAACCTTCATTTTATGAATGTTTTATGTTATGTAATTATTTAGATGGTAATGTAAATGAACCATAACTATGTAAACCTATTCCTAAAAGATTGATACCAAAATAGCAGATCCAAATTATAAGAAATCCTATCGAAGCTACAAATGCGGAATTCGTACCCTTCCAGTTTGGATTTGTTCTACTATGTAAATAAATTGCAAATATGGTCCAGGTAATAAATGCCCAAGTTTCCTTAGGATCCCAATTCCAATAGGATCCCCACGCCTCATTAGCCCATACTGCTCCACAAAGAATACCTATGGTTAAAAGGGTAAACCCTAGACTAATAACACGATAACTCCAGGAATCCAAACGCTCAGTTAATTGATATTTGTAATAATTTGGAAATGAAGGAAAAGAGGTGTTTTTTAAGGCACTTCTTTTTACATAGAAATATTCAATCTCACTAAATAAAAATGTTTTAAGTAATTTTTTATTTTTCTTTTTAGAAAAGAAATCGAAATTCTTTCGAAATCTAATGATTAAAAGAGCAGCAGATAATAAGGATCCGCACAAAAGAGTTGCATAGCTTAGTAACATCATACTGACATGCATCATTAACCACTGAGATTGGAGAGCAGGTACTAGTATTGTAGATTGATGCATTTCAGTTAAAAGACCTGACGTAGCAAAGCCTTGCGTTAAAATAGTACTTGGCGTAGTTATTGCGCTTAAATCATTTTTAGAGTTCTGTATCTTAGGAATAGTATGAAGAATATACAGAGCCCATGAAAGGAAGATCAATGACTCATATAAATTACTTAATGGAAAATGTCCCGAAGAAATCCAACGAGAAACTAAGAATCCTGTTATGGAGAAAAAAGTAGTTATCATTCCTTTTTCTGACGAATCACGTAATCCCCTAAGTTCACGAACTAATAAGGTTATCAAATGAATCGTAATCACAATTGAAATAGTTGAGAAAGAGATATGAGTTAGTATATGTTCTAAAGTTGCAAATAGCATAAGGAGAAGGTCCCATTACAAAATTGGAAATTTCGAATTGAATCCATTTTCTAATCTATTGTATTCTTTTTCGAGAATGCCGCCACTCGGACTCGAACCGAGATGCTTGAGCACTGCTTCCTAAGAGCAGCGTGTCTACCAATTTCACCATGGCGGCTAAATAGTTAACTTAAAAGAATAATAGTTATTTTCTCTCGAATCGTCGAGATTGGGAGAATTCATAGAATTTTGGAAAATTAGAATTTCATCATTAAATACAAAGAGTTTTGTATTTTGAAAAGTTTCTAGAGTCAAAGCCTTTATGCTCTTATTAATATTATTTACCATTCCTAAACCGATTTTTTTATGAATTTTGAATAAGATAGGTAGAAATTCGAAATCCTATTGCAAGAATACTCTACTTTTGATAATAGAATCCTCCTAAAAAAATAGGAGGATTCTATTATCAAAAGTTCTTTGATAGGAAAAAAGAATACTGAGGACACAATATACCAAAATTTTTGTTCTATATAACAGAATAACAGAGGAATTAGTTCTAAGAATATTGTACCCAGGAATTCGACACATAAAAGTACATTCATTAATTAATCCAAATTATTCATTCATATTAAATAATTGGAATTTCTTTGAGATCGGTCAATTCAGATTATTCCAAAACCTGATTATTTGTTTGTTACCCAGAAAAACCTTTTGGTTTTGGATGCTCATTGCCGCTCCAAAATGATCTTGATTTTGCTAAGGAATAAGATTGTACTATGGAAAAATAAGTTTTTTTCTTCCAAATATTTTTACGAATACGCTTTTTTGACATCGAAGTACGTTTTTTTGGAACTGCCATTCAAAAGAGAAATTCATTTTGTCTAGTTGTATGTGAAAGACATCTATTGCCGCAAATCAATCCTTCTTTCTGTTTTTTCTTAGTATTTATACTTAGATACTGAAAGATAATGAAATTTGAAATTATTTTTTACTTCATTTTGTCTAATGTGGATAAGACAAGAGTTTTTCGCGTATTTTTCATATATATTTTATACTTTGTTTTAATAATATACAATATATACAAAGATATATTATATACAAAGGTTTTCTATTTAAATCAATTTATATATCAACTATACTCCATATATAAATCTAAGGTATGGGGGATAAGCCCTCATATAATATGGGGAGAGAAAACGAAGGTCAAATTCAAATAGTTAATTAAGTTGAGAAGATATTCAAGAATGGAATTCCAGTCAAAATATCAAAATAAAAAAAAAAAAAATTACTGTCTTAAACAAGACATTCTTCTAAAACTTAGATAATTCTAGTCATTAGGATTTCCATTTTATATGAAGTAAAGAATATTTGAAAATTTCCCATAAATATAAAATGGAAATATAGTTAAAATTGAAATATAGTATAGTTGAAATTTAATCAATCAGTTACGAAATAAGAGAGCTATTTCATTTTAACAGAAAAAAAAAAAGAATAGGAATAGAAAGTAAACTGATTCAATCTTTTTTTTTTTAATAAATATCTTTTTTTATCTAATAACTAAATAAAGAAATTCTTTGATTAATTTTTTTAATTTAAGCAACTAAACCCATTCTGAATTTTTGAATATTTCAATGAGACAAATTTGGAAAAATAAGAATTCCAGTATTTTTTTCTTATTCTTATTTTGTTTTTTAATTCCTTCAGAAAGAAATAAGAATAGGTTTGGTGAATCGGAAACAATTTTATAGAAAAAAGAACTCTAAATTTCAACTAAAAATTGCTATTTCTTTTCTTATGGAACATACATATCAATATGCCTGGGTAATCCCTCTTCTCCCACTTCCAGTTATTATGTCAATGGGGTTGGGGCTTTTTCTTATTCCGACAGCAACAAAAAATCTTCGTCGCATATGGGCTTTTCCTAGTGTTTTACTCTTGAGTATAGCTCTGGTATTCTCAGTTCACCTGTCTATTCAACAAATAAAAGGGAGTTCTATCTATCAATATTTATGGTCTTGGACCATCAATAATGATTTTTCTTTAGAATTTGGATACTTGATTGATCCCCTTACTTCTATTATGTTAATACTAATTACTACTGTAGGAATCTTGGTTCTTATTTATAGTGATGATTATATGTCTCACGATGAGGGATATTTGAGATTTTTCATTTATATAAGTTTTTTTAATACTTCCATGTTGGGATTGGTTACTAGTTCCAATTTGATACAAATTTATTTTTTTTGGGAACTTGTGGGAATGTGTTCCTATTTATTGATAGGCTTTTGGTTTACACGACCAATTGCAGCGAGTGCTTGTCAAAAAGCTTTTGTAACTAATCGTGTAGGGGATTTTGGTTTGTTATTAGGAATTTTAGGTTTTTTTTGGATAACAGGTAGTTTAGAGTTTCGGGATTTGTTCAAAATAGCTAATAACTGGATTCCTAATAATGGAATTAATTCATTACTTACTATTTTGTGTGCTTTTTTATTATTTCTTGGCGCAGTTGCAAAATCAGCACAATTCCCTCTTCACGTATGGTTACCCGATGCTATGGAAGGACCCACTCCCATTTCGGCTCTTATACACGCAGCAACTATGGTTGCTGCGGGGATTTTTCTTATAGCTCGACTTCTTCCTCTTTTTATATCCATACCTTTCATAATGAGTTTCATTTCCTTAGTAGGTACAATAACACTTTTCTTAGGAGCGACTTTAGCTCTTGCTCAGAGAGATATTAAAAGAAGTTTAGCCTATTCTACAATGTCTCAATTGGGTTATATGATGTTAGCTCTAGGTATAGGTTCTTATCAAGCAGCTTTATTCCATTTGATCACTCATGCTTATTCAAAAGCTTTATTGTTCTTGGGATCCGGATCCATTATTCATTCAATGGAACCTCTTGTTGGATATTCACCAGATAAAAGTCAAAATATGGTTCTTATGGGTGGTTTAAAAAAATATGTTCCTATTACAAGAACTACTTTTTTATTGGGTACACTTTCTCTTTGTGGTATTCCACCTCTTGCTTGCTTCTGGTCCAAAGATGAAATCCTTAGTAATAGTTGGTTGTATTCACCTTTTTTTGGAATAATAGCTTCTTTTACTGCAGGATTAACTGCATTTTATATGTTTCGAATATATTTACTTACTTTTGATGGGTATTTGCGTGTTCATTTTCAAAATTACAGTAGTACTAAAGAAGGTTCATTGCATTCAATATCCTTATGGGGAAAAAGCATACCCAAAGGAGTCAATGGAGATTTTGTTTTATCAACAATGAAGAGTGGAGTTTCTTTTTTTTCCCAAAATATACCCAAAATTCCTGGTAATACAAGAAATAGAATAGGATTCTTTAGTACTTCCTTTGGAGCTAAAAATACTTTTGTCTATCCTCGCGAAACTGGAAATACTATGCTATTTCCTCTTCTTATATTACTGCTTTTTACTTTGTTCATTGGATCCATAGGAATCCATTTTGATAATGGAACATCGGAGTTAACCATATTATCAAAGTGGTTAACCCCTTCAATAAGCTTTTTCCAGGAAAGTTCTGATTCTTCTATAAATTCATATGAATTTCTCACTAATGCAATTTCTTCTGTAAGTTTAGCTATTTTTGGTCTATTCATAGCATATATATGCTATGGGTCCGCTTATTCTTTTTTTCAGAATTTGAATTTTAAAAATTCCCTTGTAAAAGGGAATCCTAAAAATAACTTTTTGGATCAAGTAAAAAAAAAGGTATACAGTTGGTCATATAATCGCGGTTATATAGATGTTTTCTATACTAGGCTCTTTATCCTGGGTATAAGAAGATTTGCCGAACTAACGCATTTTTTTGATAAAGGTGTTATTGATGGAATTATCAATGGAGTGGGTCTTGCTGGTTTTTGTATAGGAGAAGAAATTAAATATGTGGGGGGAGGGCGAATATCGTCTTATCTATTCTTTTTTTTATGTTATGTCTCCTTGTTCATATTCTTTTTTCTTCCTTAATTCATTATTCCATGAATTCCTCAAAACGAGGCTCATCAAAATGCAAAATCTAAGACTACTATAAGACTACTAATAAAATAAGAAAAAAATTCGAACGATTAAATTACTTCTCCCGAATATCCAACTGACTTATTAATTTCTTATAACGTACTCTATTTTTCTTTGCCAAATAAGCCAACAAACGTTGACGTTTTCCCAAAAGTCTTCGTAGACCTCTTTCCGATGAAAAATCTTTTTTGTGTAATTCCAAATGTGAAGCAAGTCTCCGTATCTTATTGGTGAAACTGAATACTTGAAATTCAACAGAACCCCTGTTTTCTTGTTTTTCTTCTTTAACCATAAATCAAAAAATTTTTCTACCTCCTTTCTTTTTCATGTATTTTTCTGATCAGGAAAAATAAAAAATTATGTCAGTTATTTTGAAGTTATTCGAATCTCGTACACACAAAAATTTGCAATTATTCATCTACTGCTGGAATCTATAATTTGGATTTATTTTATCGATGCAAATTGGATTTGGATAGAAGGGTACATTCTTTTATTTTAGATAGAAGAAACATTTCTTCTATCTAAAATAAAAGAATTTTGCTGATTTATTTATTGCTATATCCAATTTATAGAATTGATACAGCATTTAATTGATATCATTTAGCAAAATGAAACACAGCATATGCATCCATCTTTCGGCTCGAGAATTTCACGGGAGAGAGATATAGTATAAGAAATAGGCTATTAAGTAACTCTAAATGAATTGTGGATACATCTGTATCCTTAACATACTGAAACGACTGCCATTATTCGTATCAAAGCAATAGCGATTCATAAAAGCTAAATCTTGTAATCAATGGTGGGCCAATAATGAATTTTTTTGCATATGTATTAAGACGCTTGGTCTGATTTCGAAATTGTCCAGAGTTTTTTATGTTGTTTTCATTGCAAAATGATGGATCTCCTTCCGTAACTTTCCAATTACGAGTACGAGAATTGAAAGACATGAAAATTCTCAATTCTCTACAGCGTCTAGGAGATAGATAGAATATTTTCAGGAACAAGAAAATCAGAAGAATCTTTTTCTCTATTCACTACCATTCTGCGTCTTCGACTTCTATTAGTTTCTTTTCTTCTTTAATGCAATAGCTATAGTTTGATATAGAATCCATTTCTCAAAGTAATGGAAACCATTCTCTTATAGGAAATGGTTCGAAAATCGCTATTCCACCTTTTAGGTTTAGGTATCGTGAAAAGTGATACCTGTGAAGATCGTGCATTTCAGTCACATTCAGATCCGTTTTTCGAGTTCATGATATAACCAAATTGGATGGATCTTCCACCCGTTTAGCTAAGAAAGAATAGATGCGGAGGTAGATAATAGATCGATATGAAGATCATGAGCTGCCCCATAATGAAACCACCAGTAGTCGCGAATATCTCCTTCTTCCCTAACCCAAGATTGGAGAAAGAAGATCTAAGATGGATCTATGTAGAATGTGGTCAGAAATCCATAATAGAGTCCGACCACAACGACCGAATTAATTATCCTCATCGAGAAACTTAGACTACTA